GCTACCATAGTAGCAGCATGTATAAGAGCTGAAATAGGAGTAGGTCCTTCCATAGCATCAGGTAACCATACATGAAGGGGAAATTGGGCGGATTTGGCAATTGCGCCAGAAAATAAGAAAAGGGCACACAAAGTAACAAAGAAAAAATTAACTTCATTATTATAAATTAAGTTATTGACTATTTCAAACAAATCTCGAAATTCGAAACTGCCCGTTATCCAATAAAGACCTAAAATTCCTAATAATAAACCAAAATCTCCTACACGATTAGTTACAAACGCTTTTTGACAAGCATTCGCAACGCTAGGTCGTGTGAACCAAAAACCTATTAATAGATAAGAGCACACTCCAACTAATTCCCAAAAAATATAAATTTGTATCAAATTAGAACTAGTAACTAATCCCAGCATTGAAGTATTGAAAAAACTCATATAAGCAAAAAATCTTAAATATCCTTGATCATGAGACATATAATTGTCGCTATAAATAAGAACCAGAATTCCAACAGTAGTAATTAAGATTGACATAATAGAAGTAAGTGGATCAATCAAGTGGCCAAACTCTAACGAAAAGTCATTATTGATGGTCCAAGACCATACATATTGATAGATATAACTGTTATTTATTTGCTGAATAGAAAGATTGGCTGAAAAAATCATAACTATACTTAACAATAAAACACTAGGAAAAGCCCACATGCGGCGAAGATTTATTGTTGCCGTCGGAAAAAGGAGAAGTCCCACTCCTATTAACATAGGAATTAGAACTGGAATGAAAGGTATGAACCATGAATATTGATATGTATATTCCATAAAAATAAATAAATATCTTTTTTTTATTCTTAATTAACTGTTTCGGATTCGCCAGCTCTTATTTTTTTTGTTTGAAAGGAGTCAGTTAATGTTAATAAAAAAATGAAGATATGTAAAACTAAAATAGAATTTTAGAATCTTTTATAATCTTAATTATTCTAAATCTTTTTCAAATACTTCAAAAAAAGTGAAAATATATATATTATATAGATATAGAAACAAAAGTGATTGTACCTTTATGTTGTTTATTTTGGTCATGCTATAGTTATACATGTAATAAAATAATCAAAAAGTTTAAGAAACCAATCTTATAATTGAATTTAACAAAAAAACTTGCCTCATTTTTTCTATTAATTGGTTAGGTTAGTTAAATTGGAGAAGCTCGACAAAAGAGTGCACCTAATTCAAATTTCCAAATTAAAATGAGACTAGTAGTTAATCTATTAAAGTATATATCTAAAGTATATATCATTTTTTTTAGAGAAACGAAAAAAAGTCAGTTTACATTTTAGTAATTACTTCACTCAATTCAAAACTGCATTGGTTAATGATTCTGAATAGAAACGAACTAAAATCCATAGTTCTTACTTTATTGGGTTAAATTGTGGGCTGTGTCTGTCTTTTATCAATCATATAAAAATACCCCTTTTGGTGTAATTATTTGTCCTTACTCGCTCTATAGATTAAAACATTGTACTACGTAAATTGTAATTAAGTAATAGTAATTGAAATTTTTTGTAGCTTCATAAAAAATCTTACTTAAAAAAAATAAGTATTTATTTTGCAATAGTAACTTGGTCATATCATTTGATCAATTCGAACTTATTGATTTGAAATTTTTTTGAAGAGAGTCTAATTTAGACAACAAATAGAGAATTAATAGTAAAGAACAATTGGTTTTTAACAATAGATGTCTTTCACATTCAACTATAGAAATGAATAACCTATTCTAATTTTTTAATGGCAGTCCCAAAAAAGCGCACTTCTATATCAAAAAAACGAATTCGTAAAAATATTTGGAAAAGAGAGGGGTATTGGGTAGCATTGAAAGCTTTTTCGTTAGCGAAATCTCTTTCTACAGGGAATTCAAAAAATTTTTTGTACGACAAGAAATAAATAAGCAAACGTTGGAATAATTTGAATCTATATCTGACTCTAAAAAAAGTAAAAAGTCTACCTTAAGTTTCATTTTTCGGTTCGTTTCTAATTTTTTAGAATAAATCATTAAAAAGAAAAAGTAATCATTCCCATTCCTTAATGTTTTGAATGGATCAATATTCAATTCGTTTTGCTATTATTGTATGTAAAATAAGAAGTCTTTTGTCTACTGAATTTGAAAAATTATATTTTTTTGTTTGAAAAAGAAAGAATAAATATAAGATAGTAAAGTTTCAACTGTCTTTTTAGTATGTTTGATTATTTTAGAGATGGGGATGCATATTTTCCCCATCAACATAATACTAAGATATAAAGTTTTGTCTTTTTGGATATTTGTATTATACTATTTCTTATATAAGATTTTTATATAAGATAAGAGCAGATATAAATAAGATCTTTAATCAAAATTAATGAGTCATCGAAACTCATTTATTAAGTTTCAAACTTGTTTTGTAATTTTCTGAACACTCAATCATTTTGATAAATCATTATCACTATATCTATAATACGGTGCAATTACGATAGAAATAAAAACTTTTTTATTCTATGATACACACAATACCTAACCTAATTGAATTAGTTTGCGAAATACTATACTAACACAAATACTTTCCAAAGCGAAAACTCGAAGTAGTAATACAAGGTTATGTAAATCTTTAGTGTATGTATTCATGAGATTGTGATCGATAAAAATCCGATTTTTTCTTTTTTTTTTTTTCAGTAACAAATTTTGTATTTTAGATTCATAAACTAAACTAAAATAAGATAAATGAGACAAAAAATGAATTGTTAAAAACAAAAAATGAAAAAAGAACATTGAATTAGGTTAAAAACTATTTTAAAACTATCTAGTTACAAGAGTTCCATTTTAGAAGAGTATAAATTAGCGTAACTCTAGTGTTTATGTTAAGTTAAATAAAATTGACACTATAACTAAGAAATAAAATGTTGAAAAATGGAATATAATAAAAAATAAGGATTATTATTGAAAATATGTTCAAATCGCTATTTTTTAAACTAGTTTTTATTCATCAATTTCCATGTTTCCTATAAAACTAAAAAATCGTGCATGATTGAGTACTTCAACCTCGACGATTGAATAAAAATAGGTTATTATGAGTTCGAACAAGCCGCTATGGTGAAATCGGTAGACACGCTGCTCTTAGGAAGCAGTGCTAGAGCATCTCGGTTCGAGTCCGAGTGGCGGCATGGCATCTTATCAAAGAGTAAGTCCTATAATGAATTCAATTCCCGATTTCTATTCCTATAATTGTGAGATCCCTTTCTAATTTTTATGATATTTTCAATTTTAGAGCATATATTAACTCATATATCCCTTTCGGTCGTTTCAATTGTAATTACAATTCGTTTGATAATCTTATTAGTTAATGAAATCGTAGGACTATATGATTCGTCGGAAAAGGGCATAATAACCACTTTTATCTGTATAACAGGATTATTAGTTACTCGTTGGATTTATTCGAAGCATTTACCATTAAGTGATTTATACGAATCATTAATTTTTCTTTCATGGAGTTTGTCCATTATTCATATGGTTCCATATTTCAAAAAAAATAAAAACCATTTAAACGCAATAACCGCGCCAATTGTTATTTTTACCCAAGGATTTGCTACTTCTGGTTTTTTAACCGAAATGCACCAATCCGTAATATTAGTACCCGCTCTCCAATCTCATTGGTTAATGATGCACGTAAGTATGATGGTATTGGGCTATGCAGCTCTTTTATGTGGATCATTATTATCAGTAGCACTTATAGTCATTACATTTCGAAAAGTAATAAGAAATTTTGAGAAAAGCAATAATGAGTCATTTTCCTTTGGTGAGATCCAATACATTAACGAAAAAAACAATGTTTTATGGAACACCTCCTTTATTTCTTCCAAGAATTATTATATGTCTCAATTTATTCAACAATTGGATCATTGGAGTTATCGTATTATTAGTCTAGGGTTTATCTTTTTAACCATAGGTATTCTTTCGGGAGCAGTATGGGCAAATGAGGCATGGGGCTCATATTGGAATTGGGATCCGAAGGAAACTTGGGCATTTATTACTTGGACCGTATTCGCGATTTATTTACATATTCGAACAAATAAAGATTTGGAAGGTGTAAATTCTGCAATTGTAGCCTCCATGGGATTTCTTATAATTTGGATATGCTATTTTGGGGTCAATCTATTAGGAATAGGGCTACATAGTTATGGTGCATTTACACTAACATCGAATTGAAGAAAGGACCTGATAAATACAAACAAACATGGGACAGCATATATATAAGAAAACGTCGTGTAAGCCATCACGAACCTTTTGAATCACTACTTTGATTCAAAAGGTTCTTACAAACAAAGGCCAAACATACATATCTGGTTAAAATCAAAAGTCTAATTCATTTTTTTATTTGTAACTTAAATTAAAGTTCAATTTTAGAGAAGAAAAAAGATTTCTTTTTAGTTTTTTAATTGTACAACGAAGTTTTTTTAAGCATCCTATTCTAGTTATAGTATAGGATTGCTCTTTGATTTTTTATTTTATTCGGTAAAATGTTTTATTTTATAAAATAATTAGATATAATAGTTTCGACCTTGTCAACTGATAGTGAGAAAACGAAATCCGGATAAAGACCAATACCTATTACAGGTAAAAAAATAGAGATCGAAATAAATAACTCTCGCGGTCCAGAATCAAAAAAAGAAGAGTTTGGGGCATTAAAAAACCTGTATCCATAGAACATTTGGCGTAACATAGATAATGAATAAATAGGAGTTAATATCATTCCAACTGCCATTACAAATGTAATTAGTATTTTTGTTATTAAAAATAGATTTTGGTTGGGAATTATTCCAAAAAATACTATTAATTCCGCAACAAAACCACTCATCCCCGGTAATGCAAGGGAAGCCATCGATAAGATACTGAAAGTCGTGAATATTTTTGGAACCGGGATCGCCAGTCCGCCCATTTCATCGAGATAAACAAGACGTATTCTATCATAACTCGTTCCCGCCAAGAAAAAAAGTGCAGCGCCAATAAATCCATGAGAGATTATTTGCAAAATGACTCCATTGAGGCCCATATCACTTAGAGAGCCAATTCCTATAATTATGAAACCCATATGAGATACGGAGGAATAGGCTATTCTTTTTTTTAAATTACGTTGACCAGGAGATGCTGAAGCTGCATAGATTATTTGAATTGTGCCTACTATCATCAACCAGGGAGCAAATATAGAATGAGCGCGGGGCAAGAATTCCATATTGATCCGAACCAACCCATACGCCCCCATTTTTAATAAGATTCCGGCTAGAAGCATACAAGTACTGTAATGTGCCTCTCCATGGGTGTCTGGTAACCATGTATGGAAAGGTATAATCGGTGATTTGACAGCAAAAGCAATAAGAAACCCAATATAGAATATTATTTCCAGTGCTACTGGATAGGATTGATTAGCCGATGTTTCAAAATTGAATGTTGGTTCATTGGAAGCATATAAACCGATACCCAGAACTCCTATTAATAAAAAAACGGAGCTTCCCGCAGTGTACAAAATAAACTTTGTAGCTGAATACAAGCGTTGTTTTCCCCCCCACACGGATATAAGTAGATAAACGGGAATTAATTCAAATTCCCACATGATGAAAAAAAGTAAAAGGTCTCGAGAAGAAAATGATCCTATTTGACCGCTATACATTGCTAACATCAGGAAATGGAATAATCGGGAATCTCGAGTAACCGGCCAAGCCGCTAAAGTAGCTAAAGTGGTTATAAATCCTGTGAGCAAAATAGGGCCTATAGAAAGTCCATCTATTCCCAATCTCCAGTAAAAATAAAAAAAATGAATCCATTTATAATCCTCCGTCAGTTGCATTAATGGATCATCCAATTGGAAATAATAATAGAATGCATAAGTTGTTATAAGGAGTTCTATTATGCATAGAAATATAGTATACAATCGAATTACCTTATTTCCTCTATGAGGGAGAAAGAAAATTAAGGAACCCCCAAATATTGGCAAAACTACAACTATTGTTAACCAAGGAAAAAAATTCGTAGTAAAAACAAGATACACTTGGACCAGAAAAATCCGTGCTCGAAAACAAAAAAAAAAGATATTAAATTCCGTTTTTTGTTTTCGAACACGGCGATTTTTGTCGGTAAAAAAAATGAAATGTATTCAGGTGGGGGTTTTGAAACGTATCAATAAGCGAGGCCCATGCTTCGAGTTGTTTCATGCCATAAATAAACTCGAACGCTCAAGAAATCCGTTGGACAGGCGGATTCACATCTTTTACAACCAACACAGTCCTCCGTTCTTGGAGCAGAAGCAATTTGCTTAGCTTTACATCCGTCCCAAGGTATCATTTCTAATACATCTGTGGGACAGGCTCTGACACATTGAGTACACCCTATACATGTATCATAAATCTTTACTGAATGTGACATTGGATATATCCATTTTTTAACATCAAAAATTTTCGATCTAGTAAACTTGTAAATGAATTATACATTAGACACCAGACGAATCAATGATTTACCAGAATTTTCGAATCAATCTGCTTCCGTATCGATTCATGCGGGAGGGCCAAGATGCTTTGATTTCTTACATTTTTTGTAAACACGATCAATACGTTATGTATCATCCAGTATAATAAATAGAATTCGACTTGAGAAATATTAGAATTTCTATGATTAATACTACTTATTCAACAAATTCGATTGATTGATACGAGTTGATTTTCGGTTACGATAAATTGAGGAAACAATAGCCGGTCCAATAGCTGCTTCAGCGGCTGCAATAGCTATAACAAAAATTGAAAAAATATTTCCTTTTAATTGACGACTATCAAAAAAATCAGAAAATGTTACAAAATTTATATTAACTGCATTAAGTATAAGTTCAAGACACATAAGGGCTCTAACCATATTTCGACTTGTGACCAATCCATAGATACCGATAGAAAATAAATAGGCACTCACAACAAGTACATGTTCGAGCATCATTGACCAACTCCTTATTAATTTAGATTCATTTCAAGATGAAAAACAATTTGATGGGTTCAATTGACTAGAATATAAAAAGTACGGAACAAGGGAATCCATTGGTAATAGATCAAATAAAAGAATTTCTATTTTAGACAGAAAAAAAGCTTCAAATAAAATGGATGTGATAACATAGAACAAAGTTTTATTTTTATTTTTCTTATTAGTTCGAAAGATTTATTATTGACGAGCCACAACAATTGCGCCTATTAAAGCAGCTAAAAGAATTATTGAAATGAGTTCAAATGGAAGAAAAAAATCTGTTGATAAATGAATTCCAATTTGTTGACTGTTACTTATCAAATCTTGCTCTATAATCTGGTTTGATCTGGTAGTCCAAATAATACCGTACCATGACGTATCTGGAATAGTAGCCATTAGTGAACCAAAAAGAATTGTACAAACCAGCAAAGTAACCCCATTCCCAACGGTCCAAAGATTAAAATCTTTGTAATATTCTGAACCATTCATAAACATCACAGCAAATATGATTAAAACATTTATAGCTCCCACGTAAATAAGGAGCTGTGCGGCAGCTACAAAATGGGAATTGGATAGAATATAGAATAAGGATATACAAACAAGAACTAGTCCCAATGAAAAGGCAGAAAAAATTGGATTGGTAAGTAATACCACTCCTATACCTCCGAATATAAGACCTGATCCAAAAAAGACTAAAAGAAAATCATGTATCGGTCCAGGCAAATCCATTATATGTAAAGAGATAAATAAATCGAAATTTTTTTCATGACCTTATTGACCCCACCAGGAATTTTTTTTTTATGAAAAGGTTTTTAATTGAATTAAATTCTAAGGAATGTGAATTGATGTAGGTACAGCTATTGGACTAATATCATTTTTGATCTTAAAGAGTAGTTCTAGACTAGATATTTATATTTCGAAATAATTAGAGATATAGTCATAGATTTTCTATACAAATTGAAGCACGACCAAATAACTCAATAGTTGGAATTTAGAGTTAGTGACTAAACAAAATAAAAGAAAGAAAGCGCACTCCTTTCTATCAAAACAAAACACTGACCCTTACTAATTCTAATTGGAAATTACTCTTTATCTTTAATCAAAGGATTTACTTATTTTTTTATTTTAGGTGAATTTAAAATTGTTCGAATTGTATAATCGTCAATTACTGACATCGGTAAACGACCCAAGGCAATTTGATTATAATTCAATTCGTGACGATCATAAGTGGAAAGCTCATATTCTTCAGTCATTGATAAACAATTTGTTGGACAATACTCAACACAGTTACCACAAAATATACAGATTCCGAAATCAATACTGTAATTAAGCAACCGTTTCTTTCGAATATTCGTTTCCAAGTCCCAATCAACAACAGGTAGATCTACAGGGCATACACGAACACATACTTCACAAGCAATGCATTTATCAAACTCAAAATGTATTCGACCGCGGAAACGTTCTGATGTGATTAATTTTTCATAAGGATATTGAATAGTTACAGGTAAACGGTTTGCATGGGATAAGGTAATCATGAAACTTTGACCAATATACCTTGCAGCTCGTACTGTTTGTTGACCATAATTCATGACCCTGGTTACCATAGGGAACATATTGTAAATATCTATGAAAATTGTTATGTTTGTTTCTTTCTCTTGTTTGAGACAAGCCGTAGATATAGAATATAGTATTCCTTTACAGCGAAAGAAGTTGGAAAGAAGTTGTTAATAATAGATTACCGAGAGAAATAGGTAAAAGAAATTTCCATCCCAAATTTAATAGTTGGTCCATTCTTAGCCTCGGTAAAGTCCATCTTATTGTGATAGGAATGAACAAGAACAAATAAGTTTTGACTAATGTAATAAAGATACCAATTGTCGTTCCAAAGACCTCGCGTGCTTTATTTATTTCAAAAAGCTCAGCAACGAGTATGTACGGACTAGAGATAGAGATATTCCAACCGCCCAAGTAAAGAACTGTTACAAATAATGAAGAAACTAATAGGTTTAGATAGGAAGCAACATAAAATAAACCAAATTTGATACCCGAATATTCGGTTTGATAACCTGCTACTAATTCTTCTTCTGCTTCCGGTAAATCAAAAGGTAATCTCTCACATTCTGCTAGGGAAGAAATTAGAAAAACGATAAACCCTATAGGTTGACGCCACAAATTCCAACCCCAAAAACCATATTTTGATTGAGCCTCAACTATATCAACTGTACTTAAACTATTAGATAATCATAGTCGATGATAACATCACTGTTATCATCTCTATTACAGAACCGTACATGAGATTTTCATCTCATACGGCTCCTTTAGGGCCATAAAGAAATCTAAGGGCCGAGTCTGTATTATTTATCTTGATTTATAGGATAGATAGGATAGATAGGATAGATAGGTTCAAAATCGAGTAAACGGCCCTGAATTAGACCACTTTAATTCTGTTGGTTATATAATAAATAAAAAAGACTACGTCTGAATTGATCTTATCCTTTATTTAATTCAAAAAGAATTATTTTGTGAGTAATAACTTTAAGTCTTTAATAAAATACTGCTTGTAGAAATATAAATAACCCGTTGTTTTCAATTAGGAAAAAAAAAAAAAGAATTCGACATTACATTCGTTCATGAATTATGACACGAATTCTATCTCTATGAATATAGATATCGGAAAGAAAAAATACACTAAAAAAATAAAAAAAAAAAAGATCTATTTTTTTTATTGAATTGTATTCTTTCTATTTTTTATTTTCGTTCCTATTCTTCTTTCTTTTCTGGAAAAAAAAAAGGGGGGTCCAAGAAAAAGGGGGAGCTTACAAAATAAAGGATTTTTTCGTTTCGATAGTCGTTTATTTAATCGGTGGATTGAAGTATACTCTGGATAGGAATCTTGGGGAGTACGGCCTGATCATTTCTACTAACTTAAAGCCCCTATTAGTATTCTTTTTATATTATGTATAAATGTCCTTGGGGATAAATCACATAATCTCTATTACCAATCCTTTGCGTAATTTGGCGTTTCTAACCATCCACTCATTTTTGCTAAACCCCCGCTTTATGGTAATACATACAAACACTAGTGAAAACTTAATATGGTGGGTCTTTTGAACCCGCTTCAAACTAGGATGACATGACTAATCAACCAATCTTGGGGTAAACGGGTTCTTCTTCTGTTTATTTACGCTCAACTCTTTAATTCTTCTTATACATCGAAGACGAGACTCAAGAATTTGACTGCGAATATATATATATTATATACCTGTTAGCTGTTTTCTTTCACTCATATAACTATCTAATTTAATTCATTAATCCGAATAATGAATGAAAAATGAAGATATCTATTCAATTCATTCCACCTCTTTTTCTAGAAAGACTCTAAAGAAAGAAATAGGGAAAAGTTTATGTTTCAACGAATCGCACGTAGAGATATTGCTAATACACATAGAGTTAATGGTATTTCATAATTAATCGATTGAGCAGCAGCTCGTAGACCACCTAAAAAGGAATATTTATTATTTGAACCATATCCTGACATAAGAAGTCCAATGGGAGCAATACTTGAAACGGAAATCCATAAAAAAACCCCTATATTGAGATCGGATAAAACAAGGTGATAGTCAAAAGGAATTACTGAATAACTTAGTAGAATTGATATAACTGCTATGGATGGTCCTATACTAAATAAACGAGTATCTCCTCTAGATGGAAGAATATTTTCTTTGAAAAGTAGTTTTGTCCCATCTGCTAGAGCTTGAAGAACGCCTAAAGGACCGGCGTATTCGGGTCCAATACGTTGTTGTAGCCCTGCGGATATCTCTCTTTCTAACCATACAATGACTAGTACGCCTATTGTGATTCCTAATACAAGAGTCAAAATAGGGACAAGCACCCATAGAATTCCATAGACCCCTTTGAAGGATTCCACTCTGTAAAAAGAATTGATATCTTGTACTTCCGTTATATCAATTATCATTTCAACGATCGACTTCTCCCATAATGATATCTATGCTACCTAGTATTGTCATAATATCAGCCAATTTCATTCTTTTAACTAACTGAGGAAGAATTTGCAAATTGATAAAACCAGGTGGACGAATTTTCCATCTCCAAGGAAAACCACTCTGATCCCCTATCAGAAAAATTCCCAATTCTCCCTTGGGGGCTTCGACTCGCACATAAAGTTCTTGTTTTGGCAATTCAAAAGTAGGAGAAGGTTTTTTACTAATGAATCGATATTCAAAATCATGCCATTCTGGATACCTTTCTCTATCAAAGTATCGTATTTCTAAATTCTCATAGGGCCCTCCCGGAATTCCTTCCAGAGCCTGTTGAATAATTTTTATGGATTCTGTCATTTCGCCAATTCGGACTAAATAACGGGCTAATGAATCCCCCTCTTTTTGCCATTGGACTTCCCAATCAAATTCGTCATAACACTCATAATGATTAACTTTACGAAGATCCCATTGTATTCCGGACGCCCGCAACATGGGTCCTGATAAACCCCAATTAATTACTTGGTCTCTCCCAATAATACCTACGCCCTCAACTCGTTCTAAAAAAATCGGATTTCTTGTAATAAGTTTTTCATATTCAGTAACTCCTGTTAAAAAATAATCGCAGAAATCCAAACATTTATCTATCCAGCCATAAGGTAGATCGGCCGCTACTCCTCCTATACGAAAATAATTATGCATCATTCTCATACCCGTAGCAGCTTCGAATAGATCATATACTAATTCCCGTTCTCTGAAAATATAGAAGAAAGGGGTCTGTGCACCAATATCTGCCATAAAAGGGCCGAGCCATAACAGATGAGAAGCTATACGACTCAATTCCAACATAATTACTCTGATATAACTGGCTCTTTTAGGTACTTGAATATTTCCTAACTGTTCTGGCCCATTTACAGTTATTGCTTCTGTGAACATAGTAGCTAAATAATCCCAACGGGTTACATAAGGCAGATATTGTATAATAGTTCGGTTTTCCGCAATTTTTTCCATCCCTCTGTGTAAATAACCCAATATTGGTTCACAGTCAATAACATCTTCACCGTCCAGAGTAACGATGAGTCGAAGAACGCCGTGCATTGACGGGTGTTGGGGTCCCATATTTACTACCATGAGATCCTTTCTTGTAGCTGGTATATTCATAAGTTTTTCCTCGATTCATTTTTCTACGAATTGCGTAAAACGAAAAAAGGTTCATCAAAATTCAAGATCTAATAAATCAAATAATTCAAAATGACTCTTAAAATTAACGAGTTTTTGATTCTCGAATACCCAACTGATTAATTAAGTGTTTATAACGTACTCCATTTTTCTTTGACAAATAAGACAGCAGCCTTTGACGTTTTCCCAGAATTTTACGTAGACCTCTTTGAGAGGAATAGTCTTTTCGGTGCAATTCCAAATGCGAAGTAAGTCTTCTTATTTTAGTGGTCAAACTCAATACTTGAAATTCAACGGATCCCCTCTTTTTTTCTTTTTCTTCTTGCGAAAGAAACGAGATGAATGAATTTTTTACCATAAAACGCCCCCTCTCTCTTTTTTTTCGATATTTTTATCCATATATATTTATTCATCAGTAATAATAATTACACTCGTTTTAATTTGATATACACAATCATTCTTAATTTCGTTAAGAATTCTTAATTTTGTCAAATAAAATTACTTACTTTAGAAATCAATAATAATGAATCCAATTTTGAAATTGGATTCGGATAGGATATATTATACAAAAGCATGGTATGTTTATGCACTCACAAAAAAATTAGACCTAAAAATGAAGAAGATTTTGTTGATTCATTTCTAGATCTAATAATTAATATAATACAATGCATCAGTAAATTAGTATCCTTTATCAGAATGAAATAATGGGTGTGTTTATTTCTTTGTGTTCATATACTCGCTATGGTACAGCAATCTAGTAAAAAAAATGTACCATTAATGAATTTTCAATCTCGGATACATCTGAATCCTTACCAGACTGAAACGACTACCATTATTGGTATCAAACCAATAGCGATTCATACAAGATAAATCTTCTAATCGATAATTGGGCCAAAGAAAGAACTTTAATTTAATTAGTTTATTTTCATCTCTATCAAGATTTTTTCTTTTATTCAAAACTTGATCGCAATCATAATTTTTTACCTTATTTCCATTGCAAAATACTATATTTCTATGTATACCAATTCTATTACTAGAATTGAAACAAATTATAATTCTCAATTCTCTACGACGTCTCGGGGATAAAATATTTTCAGGAACAAGCAAATCATAATGATTTTTGTCTCTATTTCCATTCATTTTTTCATGTAGTGCAATGGATTCATCAAAATTCTTCTTATTCTTATCAACATAGACCCCGCCTTTTTCTAGGTATCTTTGATGAATTTGGTGTTTCCTCTTAGGAACCAATGAAATACCTATGATTTGATATAGAAGAAACTGTCCATCCGTTTTTACAGACAGACGAACTGGTTCGATAATAAATATTCCCCTTTTCATCAATTCTGTAAGAGTTAAATCCTTATGTACCATCAGAATATCCAGACTCATTTCTTCCCTTTGAATAGCGGATATGGCAATTTCTGTTGGATTTATCAGCCTAAGCAGGAGACAATATACTTTGATGTTATTGATTATTCTTTGATTGAAAGAATAATCCCATCTCAATTGAAAACGCAAATACCTTTTTAGTAATAACTCAAGCTCCCCTTCTGTGTTATTCTTGTATTGCTTTTTGTTTCTACGTTTTTGTTTTTTCATGTACGATCCCCTAGAATCTTGTTCAACATCTTTGTCTTTGTTTGAGAGAGCCGATTCGGGATCCGCTTGGTCCGCGAATTCTTTTTCTACTTGATTTCTATTTTCTAATTCAAGAGTTTTTTCATTCGATAATATAAAAATATCTCTTTTTTGATTTCCAGTGATGCTTTTATGTTTATTAACATTTTCGTTTCCATTAAAATTAAAAAAAAGTAATTTGATTGGTATGCCCCACGGTTGAATCTTATATGTATTATAAAGTATCGGAAATTCTGGGAAGAACCAAAGTTCTAGATTCGATATTGGATTACTTAGTATTTCTTCATTCATTCCCATCCAATCAAAAAAAAAAACTTTTTGATTGGATGGGTTCATTTTCTGATCTTGATGAATCGTGAGATAAAAAAGGCCTTTCTTATCCATTTTATCGATTATTTGATAATAATTAAACCCAGTCTTAGTATTTTTATTCCTGACGGTATCGATATCGGCCCAGGCCTTAATATCGATCTTCTTTCTAAGACAAAAATTGAGAATTTTCCAATCAAAAAATTTTCTATCTGAATTTTTTTCTATATCTATACTATCATCTTCGACGAGATAATTCTTGATAAGGATACCTCCCATCATATCAAAAAATTTGTGTTTAGTTGTATTGTAATTATAAGAAATCTCTTGGTTATTATTTACTTGTAATGGTAATCTATAAATATATGAGTCTTTCTTAGTTTCATAATTAATAGATTTATACGATACACGATCATATCCATATTGTTTTGTCAAATTTTCTTTTTGATTTGGCAATGAGGCTATTTCAAAATATTTTTCTTTTTCATAATGAATAAATCGGTTTTTTTCATATTCATATGAATCACATTTGTTGAAATTTTCATTTTTAGTCATACGGCATTGATTGACCCTAGTTCGCCATTTTTGTGGTACTAATCTAGACCATTTAAGCTGAGATAAATCATATTGATATTGATAATGACCCCTTAGCCAGTTTTTCAATTCATTAATTCTAAAATTTCGAGGGTTTTTATGTCGTAATTCGGAATCAAATATTCCTTGCGTTCCAACAAAATACTCTTTTATTTCATTTTTAAGAAAAAAATATGTTCCGTAATATTTAAAGACAGATCTTAACTTATCTAGGTTACTGACTTGAGTTTGTGATAATTTATAGAATACATATGCTTGTGACAAGTAAGCTAAGTCCCCAAAAATCTTTGAATTCTTATTAATAATACAACGTGACTTTTTTATAGTCGAGCAAAAGTTAATTATACTTTGATTTGTTTTATCAATTCTTTCTCGATTTGCTTCATTATTGTAAATGTATTTATTAATCATTTTTTTTGTTAATTCAAGAAAAAGCTGTGCATTGATTCTAGGTATATTAATGATACATAGAAAGGTATCTATGTATAGCTTTTCAATAAAGAATTTTACAAAAAAATGTGATTTACGAAGCAATCGAAGATTTTTTCGTTTTAATATCTGCCAAATATTTTTTGGTGATTCTAATCCTTTATCTTCATAACTTAGTTTGTTAGGGTTAATATTTATCTCTGGGGTTATAAACCCTCTTTTCTTGTCTTTTTTCATTTTTTCTATTTTATTTATGATTGTGTTTGTTCTATTAACTAGATCTTTCATTTTTTTTTCAGTCAATGAAGAAGTTGACCAATCCATAGATCGAATTTTAATGGACGATTCTTGAATCATTCGATTATGAATTATCGAATTTTTTTCTTTTTTAGTTTGACTTAATTCATATAAATCTATTTTTTTCAATCCAAATAAGAGATTTCTTTTTGAGAGCTCTTTTTTTATTTTTTTTAGAAATAGAATGACTTTGATGACCCCTTTTTTTGTTTCTTTTGCTACATTTAGAAAAAATTTTGTTTTTTCTTTTAAAACTCTTAGAACTAGAAAAAGCTTTTTTTTTAATTTTAATTTTTTTTTTTCGAGTCCTTTAAAAACGGGTTCAAAAATGGAAAATCGGTTTCGGGGAGAACCAAAAGGCAGTTCAGCTTCCATTCCCCAAACTGTTAAAAAACAAAAATCATTTTTTTGCCCTTTCCCGTTCTTTTTAATTTGATCTTTATGAGGGGATCGTAACTTAGATCTGTGCCAAGGTTTCAAACGAAAAGGAAATAGGATCTTTATCTGAATACCGTCTGTTAACCAGTTTTTCGGAAATTCTTTTTCTGATAATTGAACTCCGTTATAGGTGCATTTAACATGCATTTCTTTTTTCCAATCCTTTAAATCCTCGTAACATTCGGGAAATTGAAATAATAGTATACGAACCATATTTTTAGCTATTATCAATGAAGGTAATAGAATATATTTTCTAAGAATCGATTGTATTACTAATAAAGAACCTCTTATTACTTGAGCAAATATAATGCTATCCCAGGCTTCCCCTATTTCTATACGAACTTTCTCCTCTCTTTTGTATTTTTCGCTTTTGTCCTCTTCCGTTTTCTCACTTTCTTTTTTCTTTTCCTCTGTATAACCCGAAATTTTGAATTCTTTTTTTTTCCAAATCAAATTTATAAAAATGATTTTCATCAGCTCGGGGATATCAAATGAAAAAAAAAGGGGGTTGTCTAGTCTATCCAAAAACAGGGGTGAATGTACATTTGCTTCAAAAAGTTCCCAAATAACTGTTTTACGCCTTTGAGCTCGGATAGACCCTTTTATTATATCTCGACGAAAATCCGATTGTTGTGAATAACGTATTAAAGCTACCTCGTCAGCTTTATCAGGATTATCAGTATCTTTGGTATTAGTATAAGGATCGGTATTTTGCGGAGTATCAGTAAAAATCACGACACGTTTGGATTTTCTTGAACGAATTTCATGATCTTGTACCACATTTTCTTCTTTTTCTCCTTCCTGTTGTTCCAACTCGTCGATTAGTTTGTATGACCATTGAGGAACTTCTTTAGTTATTTCTTTTATTCCAATATCCTTTTGTCTAATTGTTTTATCCTTGAGATCAGTTATAACTTGATCGAATAAAAAGTTTAAAATTTTTATTCGATCTTCTGAATAAATTCTTACTTGTTTGTTTTCAGGAAATAAAGAAAGCCCTTTACCATTCAAATTGGATATTGATTTTCCTGCAACCTTACTTATTATGTTTAATAAATACCCGATTTCTGTTGATAATGGTTTTCGATCAAATAGATCCACGTTCCGATCAAATTCCGGGTAATTCTTAGTAAGAAGGATGCCATGAATCTTATTTACTCCAATTGTCTCCATGCAATTTTTTACAGAAGTTTTTAGGATTGAGAATAAAAAAAATTTTTTGATTTGTCCGCGATAGGGTCCGTTCAATAAAGGATCAGATATTGTGGGGAAATATTCTTTTTTAGTCTCATTATTACACAATCTAATTCTTTTTTCGAGTACCTCCAGAGCAAGGAATCTCTTATCGTAAGTTTCTATTCTATGTATGAATTTTTTGCTTATGTTGTTCTTTTTTTGTTCATTGGCATAACTCCAATGATTATACAATTCATTATAGGAGATTCTTTTTATTGTAAACAAAGACATCTTTCTTTCTATTATTTTCAAAAAAGTTGACAAACTTGGCGGATGCGTGAAGGATATCCTTTCTTTTCCATCACTTTTACATGTATGAAAAAAAGATTGTGACATTTCATTTTTTACAGAATTCTCAAATCGGTCGT